ACGTCCATAGAAAGATTATTGCTAATTGCCCGAAGTGAGAAGCAAAAATGTTCTGATAAAGACGTTCCTCAGTAATATCATCATGACTTTCGAAATCATGTGCGGTAGCAATACCAAACCAAATACGACGAGTAGTGGGGTCCTGAGCTAAGCCTTGGCTAAACCTGGGAAATCTTAATTCCATAATGCCTTTCAAATCCTCCTAGCCACTATCCTACTGCAATAATTCTCGCTAAGAAGAATGCCCATGTTGTGGCAATTCCACCCAGAAGGTAATGGGTTACTCCTACAGCACGTCCTTGTATAATGCTCAAGGCTCTAGGCTGAGTAGCAGGAGCAACTTTTAATTTGTTATGAGCCCAAACGATAGATTCAATGAGTTCTTGCCAATAACCACGGCCGCTGAATAAAAACATTAAACTGAAGGCCCAAACAAAATGAGCACCTAAGAAAAAAAGACCATATGCGGATAATGAAGAACCATAAGACTGAATTACTTGGGATGCCTGTGCCCACAAGAAATCTCGGAGCCACCCATTAATCGTAATGGAACTCTGTGCAAAGTTTCCCCCTGTGATATGAGTTACCACCCCTTGATCACTTATAGTACCCCAAACATCCGACTGCATTTTCCAACTGAAATGGAAAATGACTACCGAAATGGAATTGTACATCCAGAATAGACCTAAGAAAACATGATCCCAGGCGGATACTTGACATGTTCCCCCTCGCCCAGGCCCGTCGCAAGGGAAGCGAAAACCAAGATTTGCTTTATCGGGTATCAAACGGGAACTGCGAGCAAATAAAACACCTTTCAAAAGTATTAATACAGTCACATGGATCGTAAATGCGTGAATGTGATGGACTAAAAAATCTGCGGTTCCTAATGGAATAGGTAACAAAGCTACTTTGCCGCCTACTGCTACTAACTCGCCACCTCCCCACGTTAAGCTGGTACTTGTTGTTGCACCAGGAGCTGTTACGCCAGGCGCGCCGGCATGGAGATTTTGTACCCATTGAGCAAAGATCGGTTGTAATTGTATGGCGGTATCCGAAAACATATCTTGGGGACGGCCTAAAGCACTCATGGTATCATTATGAATGTACAAACCAAAACTGTGAAAACCTAGAAATATACATACCCAGTTAAGGTGGGATATGATTGCATCACGGTGTCTAAGGACGCGATCTAATAGATCGTTGTATCGAGTCGTTGGATCATAGTCTCTTACCATAAAAATGGCTGCATGTGCAGCAGCACCGACTATTAGAAACCCGCCAATCCACATGTGGTGTGTGAACAAGGAAAGTTGTGTACCATAGTCAGTAGCTAGGTATGGGTAGGGGGGCATAGAGTACATATGATGAGCTACAACAATGGTTGTAGAGCCTAGCATAGCTAGGTTAAGAGATAATTGAGCATGCCATGACGTTGTTAGGATTTCGTAGAGACCTTTATGGCCCTGTCCTGTAAATGGGCCTTTATGAGCCTCCAAAATATCTTTCAGGCCATGACCAATACCCCAGTTGGTCCTATACATATGACCTGCGATCAGGAAAAGAATAGCAATAGCTAAATGATGGTGCGCAATATCGCTCAACCATAGACCACCGGTTATTGGATCTAGCCCTCCGCGAAAACTAAGAAATTCTGCGTATTTGGACCAATTCAAGGTGAAAAAGGGGGTTGCTCCTTCGGCAAAACTAGGATAAAGTTGAGCCAAAAGGTCGCGATTCAAGATAAATTCATGAGGAAGTGGTATCTCCTTAGGATCAACCCCAGCGTCAAGAAATTGGTTAATCGGTAAAGATACATGAATTTGGTGTCCCGCCCAAGAAAGAGACCCAAGTCCTAATAACCCCGCTAAGTGATGATTCAACATGGATTCTACGTCTTGGAACCAGGCCAATTTTGGAGCGGCTTTGTGATAATGGAACCACCCAGCAAAAAGCATTAACGATGCAAAAATCAATGCACCGATTGCGGTACAATAGAGTTGTAATTCACTAGTTATTCCGGATGCTCGCCAAATCTGAAAAAACCCAGAGGTTATTTGGATTCCTCGGAAACCCCCGCCTACATCACCGTTCAATATTTCTTGCCCTACGATTGGCCAAACTACCTGAGCACTGGGTCCAATGTGAGTAGGATCACTTAGCCATGCTTCATAATTGGAAAAACGGGCACCATGGAAGTACATACCACTCAACCAAAGAAAGATAATGGAGAGTTGACCGAAATGAGCACTAAAGACTTTTCGGGAGATCTCCTCCAAATCGCCGGTATGACTATCGAAATCGTGAGCATCAGCATGTAGGTTCCAGATCCAAGTGGTAGTATCAGGGCCCTTAGCTATTGTTCTTGAGAAATGGCCGGGTCTGGCCCATTCCTCAAAAGATGTTTTTACAGGATCCCTATCCACAACAATTTTTACTTCTGGTTCCGGCGAACGAATAATCATTAAGTCCTCCTCTTTCCGGACAAGACATACAAAGAGACTCGCCAACTTTTTAGTGAACCTCTGAAAGATAGATATTATGATTAGTCCTTTTCTTTACTATCTACCGTCCTTCCATTTTTTTTAGTTATTCACTGGAGCAATTATATATTGAAGTCAATCCGAGGCAAGTGTTCGGATCTATTATGATATAAGGATTAGGTGCCTAAGGGACACTGTTTATCTTGGATTTCCCTACGTAATATAAAAATTTTTTAAATTTTTAAAAGCTAGTGTATTTTTTTAAGAGTATAAGTCCCTATCTATATCTACTTTCCTTGAGCATAATATAGATTTTTTTATTCGATTCCAAATTCCAAGATAAATCATTAGAATTATTAATAAGATGGCCCTGGTATATTAGCAATATTTGGATTGCCCCCTTTTTATTCGCTTTATTACTTCTATTCTAGACCCTATCGTTTATCCTTATGAAATATAATATAAAATAGAAGGCAGAGGAAAGAGATATAATGAAATTCTTGATTCGATCTTCCGACCTAATTTATTTGATTAATGGATCAACAACCAAACCTCCTCTTTATGAAAAAGGGGAGTGGTCTTATTCAAATTCAAAGCGCTTCGTAATCTTCAACCAGTTCTGTGCTTCAATATAATTTCCTGGAGTAAGCGCTATAGCTTGTTTCCAATACTCAGCAGCTTGATCAAACCAAGCTTCCGCAATTTCCGAATCACCCTGTAGAATGGCCTGTTCTCCCCGGTCGGAATAGGCAGTTCCTTCCCCTAGAACCGTACTTGAGGGTTTCCTACCTCATACGGCTCAGAAATTGCTATCTTAATTTCCCCTGTCTTAACTGAATTCGATTTCTCAAAAATCGATCCAATTTCTTCTTGGGTTACGCAGAAGAAGTTAATTACCTAAGTTTCAAACCCTAATTTGGATCAATAATCAGTTTGATCTTTTCTCCCACCTGCAGAAAAATGAAGCATAGATAGACCTATATCCTTTGTCCGAATTTTCTGAAAGGTAACTATCTCGGTTTCATATATGAAATTTCTATAGAATCCTTGAAAAAGACTTTTTCTCCATAAGCAAGAAAAAAGAACTTACTATCTTTGGGATCTGATACTACACCGCTGCTTAATTCCTTAGTGGATCGGCTTTATTACATAAGCGGATTCCTAAATTTTGCCCCATATCATGCGATAAGTAAGCAGTTTTTTTTAGTTGTATCGACCCAGTCGCTCACTAATTGATTGATCTTTACGGTGCTTTCTCTATCAATTTGAGAACTTTATCCATAGAGTCGTATAGGCCATACTTTCTTTCTTCCTATTTTGATTCTCGTGAAGTGTCCTTTCTTCCTACAGCTGATAGGGCAAAATCGTTGTTTTGACGATCCCTATGTAGAAAGCCCTTTTTCTAGTATTTACTAAAAAATTAGATCCTTTCTTATTTTTCTTTCTATAGTGGAGATAGTCGCACGTAATGACAGATCACGGCCATATTATTAAAAGCTTGTGGTAAAAAGGGGTTTCGTTCTAGTGCCCGGAAATAATATTCCAAAGCCTTTGTATGCTCTCCATTGCTTGTGTGTATAAGGCCTATGTTATAGAGTATATAACTTCGATCATAGGGATCAATTTCTAGTCGCGTAGCTTCATAATAATTCTGCAAAGCTTCCGCATAATTTCCTTCGGATTGAGCCAACATCCGTTACGGTCGTTCATTCTATTCAAAAAATCTCCGTTCCAAAACCGTACATGAGGTTTTCATCTCATACGGCTCCTCCCTTCTGTACATAGTATTAAGCGAAATAATCTAGAGAATAAAAATCGAATTAATTCCATCTCATTATGGACCAAAAGGGGCTGGTATTTTTCCAAGAAATCTCTAGCCAACCTTCCCGCAAGAGGTTTTTCTTAACACCAATGAATTCTATTAATGCTAGAGAAAAACGATATCTCCAAGAATTTCTTTGTTCTCAACGCCTCCTATTTAGAGGAATTAGTCACTTCAACGATCTTTGATGGTTATAGGGGTATCCAAAGTACAAACTTGATGGTTATTTGTTATCCCAACCATTCTTCCCAGCCCTGATACCAATCAGGAAAGGGCTAATTTCTAACAAAGTTTTTTCTTGTTGATTCCTATTTCTAGGTGTAGTGCTTTTATCCCCTATGCTACCTATTAGTACTAGTAGAGTAGGATTAGCCTGTAATACGGAACCTATCCTGTAGGTGTAACCTTTCGCTCAATACTAAAATCGACAATTGAAGCATCTGAGGCCGCATCAATCGAGGATACACGACAGAAGGAATTGTTAGTTCACCTCACCTTCCCCAAGCGTGGGTTTCCTTTACTTATTTGGTTTTCTTTCTGCGAACCCCCGCTCTTTCTCGTAAGACTGAGGTGTAGGTAGGGCTAAAAAAAAAAGAGTCAAATCGCACCATCTCTATAATAAGTAAATGCCCTTTTTTCCCCTGAGGTTGTCGGAATTATTCGCAATAAAATATTGGCTACAATTGAGGAGGTCTTATCAATGAAATTTCCATTTATACGGGATCTAGGCATAATTCCCAACCCATTCTATATAGAATTTTTTGCATTCCTTCACAAAATAACATAAAAAAAATCCATTCAATTCTTATAAATCGATCCGTACACTCTAAATGGATAAGAGAGGTATTTTCGCTCAGCTCAAATTCTCCCTTTTTCCTTCTGTTTGGACAAGAAGAGATATGAAATATTTAACTAAGATTGGATTTCATTCCACTTTCCTATTTCTCTCTCTCATCAACTATTTCGCGTTTTCAAAGTCATTAATCGTTCCATACCCTATTTTCTTTTCTATTTCGATTGTATGGGGTAGGGTACCTTATGCAAACAGAATTCTAGGGTTCCTTTATTTTATTATGGAATAAAAATAATTCTTCCATTCTCTTTTTCTTTGGTTTTTGGAAAACCCAAACTAAAACTTTTCGAGGGATTCGAGGGAGCGGAATTCCTAGTAAAAAAACAACCCTGGACCCCTTCACTTAGATGAAAAGACATTTTTCTATCTATATCTAATTTTTCTATCTATATCTAATAGAACCATGGAACCCTCGAGCGGTTGTGGTTGTACCCGTACTGCAGGAATAGGAAAACTCGCTATTTATTCTGCAGGAATAGGAAAACTCGCTATTCACTCAGTTTATTTTCCATAATAAGATTATGGAGGAGAGATGGCCGAGCGGTTCAAGGCGTAGCATTGGAACTGCTATGTAGACTTTTGTTTACCGAGGGTTCGAATCCCTCTCTTTCCGTTTTTCTTAATTCATCAACGTTAATGATCACAATGTATCAAATCAAATAACAATTTATTCCAGCAATAATACCTTTATTTAATAGAAATTAAATATACCAAATTACTGTGGTATGTAAAATACACATAGAGGAAAGAACAAAAAACAAAAAGGAATCCTTACGAATTAAGTTAAGAGCCTTAGGTCGATTTAGTTCGGGGAAAGGGGAAGAAAATTCTATGAACCTTTCTGTTTTTCCTTAAGTTCAAGTTTGACGAGAGTAATATTCTACAACTAACAACTCATTTATTTTGAGACCGACCCACTTCCTATCTAGGATTTTTTTTACTAGTCCTTTATATTGCAATGTGTCAATCGTCAAATGCTTTGGCAATTTCCCCGGATCGGATGAAGCAATAGAATTTTGAACCAGACGTTTTGATCTTTGGTTATCCTTCGTAGTAATAATATCGCGGGGTTTGCAACGAAAACTTGGTATATCGACTATACGACCATTAACTAAAATATGTCTATGGTTAACTAATTGCCGGGCCTCAGGAATGGTTGAAGCCATACCTAATCGAAAAAGGATATTATCCAAACGCATTTCAAGTAATTGTAGTAAAACCTGACCTGTTGAACTTTTTGCTTTTCCAGCGATATGTACATATCTAAGTAATTGTCGTTCTGTCAGACCATAATGAAAACGCAATTTCTGTTTTTCTTGAAGACGAATACGATATTGTTCTTTTTTCCCAGAATGGAATTTCTTTTTCAGATTACTTCCGGATTTAGGTGTTTTTCTAGTGAGTCCTGGTAAAGCTCCCAGACGGCGTATTTTTTTAAAACGAGGTCCTCGATAACGGGACATGAAGACTCCTTTTTATTTTATTGAAATTTCATTTTACACAATTAATTTCATTGTATTTACATTACAGAATACATCGAAATTCAATCAAACTGAATTAAAGTAAAAGTAAAGGATAAACAGAGTAAAATCTACTAAAGTACCACAAAAAAAAGTACCACAAAAAAATGGAATTTCATCAACATCTGGATTTTTGTATATATATTATATATTTTAATGTTTTGTATCTAGCAAAATTGTAAGGTAGAACGACATAATAGATCCTGGATTCCCCATTGAATTCGGAGAAAAAAATGTTTTTTTGTTCATGGAACATTGATAGAGAAAAAAGCCGACTATCGGATTTGAACCGATGACCCTCGCATTACAAATGCGATGCTCTAACCTCTGAGCTAAGTGGGCTTACATAACAGAAATAGTGTAACAAATAGAAATATGTATAGTATAGGAAATCCGCAAAATGTCAGATCTTAATTATTAATCTTAGCTATTAACTAGTTCGAAATAGGAAGTTCTACTTAGAAAAAAATACTAGAACTTCATAAAGATAAAGTTAGATAGATTTTTTTTGTTATTTGTTAATAATTTAATGATTAATATTTCACTAAGGAGAACATAGAATCATAGCAAATGAAATTGCTAATTCTGATTAGCAAAAAAAAAGAATGAATATCAAGCGTTATAGTATGATTTTGAATACTCTAAAAAAGGAACGCGGTAGGTGGGGGAGAGAAAAACCTTGGGATATATTGATTCGGATTGAATTGCAAATACATCAACGATAGAATCAATTCAACCCTGAATTGCAATAAGCGGAGTCTCTCAACTAGAGACGAATCGCTAGACTACATCGAGTAATGAATTCAACGATTCCAAAAAAACTAA